TCTTGCGTTAACTAACTAAGACTAATGATCCACGAACGGATTCCGATAGCGCTATCCCTAGGGATCATGTTTGGGGCCATCATCTTAGGCATGACTTTCGTGGAATCCCTTTTTAGATATTGAGTAAGGGACAAGTAGAAAGGAGATGAACTACTTATATAGTTATGTTTTGCATTTTTATTTGCTAAATTTCTTTTCTTTTTGAAGCCGCGGGTTTTCGCAATGGGGTTAGTAAGCAATAAATGAATGGGTTTAGTTCCACCATTCAACATGAGGGCGATCCTCATTTAGTGTACTTTTTCCCCATACTCCATCTTCTTAGAGTCCCTTCAAGATATTTTCCCATAAATAAGTAAGCTACCACTGTCAAGCTACTAGCTACAGGAACTGATTGACTGAATTACAATCCAACGGCAGGAAAAAACGGATTAAGTGCATCACGCCTAAACCTTCCACTAATTGCAATATTTATGTGTGATGTGAGCCCTTTGAAAGTTCGGGTTTCCATTCTCCGCATTCCTGGGTAGGACCCACCTTCTGAATCAAGATCGTATACCTAGGTGAGCACTGTTTCACATGCAAAAAGTTAGGACTTTCAGTACGCCATTGGTTGATCTGTTAATTCAGATTAAGTTCAATATAGTCAAGTGTTCAGTATGGTCATTGTGCATTGACTTTAGTGCGTTACCGGTTGGTTCTCCGTAAGAGGAACAACAACAGATTAGTGGCATTTTAATAAGAAGGAAATCTCAGAAGATAGCGTTGGGATACTTACGGTATAAATGAAGGGCCATAAGGACCTATTGGCACTATTACTAAGTCGCCAACCTGAAAGTGATCCTTAAGATGGGGTTTTTTCAACGCCCAACTGATCCATATGATGCCCACAATTAAAACGTCTTCCGGACAGAAGATTAGGAAAGAAAAGGCTAGATGGGCTTCTTCTCTTCTCTCCCCCGGCCAATCATACCACCTAGTGAGTAGTCGTCCAATTCCGGCCGTCCGGCAAATACAACTACCTACTTAGAAAAGTAGTAGAGCTGGGCATGATGGGTATTCTTTTCTGCCAACCTGGAATACAAATGCTGTTATGTCGGCTGCTGGGCCAATCGAATCTTTGATCCGGCCGGCTCGGTTTCCTTATTCAATTCAAAGGCAGGTCGTCCCTTGTTGGCGGAAGGGAAGTCAGAAGTCCCAAGTTCAATCATTCCATTCGCCTTAACGGACCGTAGGACTAGCTAAGGTGCTCTTAGTGCTATGTTTGCTAAAAGGGGGATTTTTCGACCTATTAGTTGGCTAGCTAGGAAGGCTGGTATGACTAAAGTCACTATGGGCACTAAAGCCGTTCCAACTGGATTCTGGACTCGGGGGCATACAATCACATCACAGGTGATGCGTCTGGGTTAGTTTGGCCTACTCTGAAGAGTATTAAGATAATCCATTCATATACACTGCGGATAATTATCCTATAAAAATGGCTCGTTCTGGAACCCTTTCTATGAAAATGAGTCCCTCTATACTCCAACTCTGCTTTTTTATATGTTCCTAACATTTCCCAACACTGACTTCTATTGGGCAACTCTTTGCTCACAAATTTATCGTCTTGTTTTATCCTTCTGGATGTCTTGTGCATGACCTGGTGACAGGGAAGCCAAAAAATGTGAGCGCTCCTGCGCGATACGGCTTTTTGGTTGAGCCGTATCTTGCTCCTTTACCGACTTAAACCTTCACTTACGGAACTGTCCTTACTTGACTGAACTTTCACTTTCTCTCTGCGATACCCAAGCGTCTTTACAGGAACTGGAAGGTTGGATATTCTCTTCGGCGACCAAGAACAGAACGGAAAGACTTTTCAGCCCGAAAGATAGGAAGATTATCTGCTACACTAGCCCTTCAGCCTAAACCGCCCAAGAACATAAAGAAAAACTATCTTATCTACATCCACGGAGTAACCGATGGAACGAAAGACAAAGATAGAATGTCTGTATCTCCAAAGCCGCTTGACTTGCTTAGTAATGAAAGAGTGCGAGCTAATAGAAGGATTTGACTCTGATCAAAGCAACCAAAAGCAAGGGCAGATTATTTTATCCGCTAAACTAGCCTACCACGAGTCCATGACCTGAACCGCCTACCCTAAACTCGCATACCCGTACCTGGCTACCTGTTCTGAATAGTGAGAAAGACTTTCTTTTGTTAGCTTGACTTTCAAGTAGTCGTGAGTCGAGATAGAAAGTTCAATCGCCAAGACGGTAAGGACTGAAACTGGAACGGAAAAGAGACTCAGCCCCTAGCCGTTAAAGGAATTCTCTTTGTTTTACAAGACCTCGCCTCTAACTGCTGCCTTCACGGCTCTACTTTGCGGTTAGACACCATAAAAAAAGAGAAAGAGTTTAAGCCTGGCTCAGGACGAACGCTAGCTATATTTTGCTCCAACCCTGAAAGATCTTTCTAAGGCCGCCTATTCAAATCTGTAGTTTACTTCAGGTAACAAACAAAGACC